CATGTTCATCGTGCATTATTCCATATCCACATTATATTATATAGTACATTATTATATTGACCGTACATAATACATTAAAACCTTATTCCACACTACAACTGTACTAACCATGAATATTGTCACAGTAACCTTAATTAATGTTCGGAAGATTAAATTTTTCGTAACACAGACATAAACCATTATATTACGTCAATCCTTGTCCATATGACTATCCCCTACCATTAGTGGTCCCTTAATCTACCATCCTCCGTGAAACCATCAACCCGCCCACTAGGACCCCTCTTCTCGCTCCGGGCCCATAAAACTTGGGGGTAGCTATCCTGAATCTATACCTGGCATCTGGTTCTTACCTCAAGGCCATACTATCTAAAATCGCCCACACGGTCCCCTTAAATAAGACATCTCGATGGATTAATGCCTAATCAGCCCATGATCAACATAACTGTTCTGTCATGCCTTTGGTATTTTTTTATTTTCGGGATGCGAGGCTCAGCTAAGCCGTCAAAGGCTTGATATAGTCAAATATAGTCAAGCTGGACTTCCTGTCTAACATTCAAATTCCCCATAAAGACAAGCTCTTGGACATTTTATGAATGCTCGAGGACATGAAAAATTTATATACTAACTTTTCACTCAACCCATAACAAGGCAAAACACACTCTAAGAGGGTATTTTTCAACCTTATTAGGAGTAGCAGTTTAATTTAACACCTTAGTCCCTATCATTTTTATCCTTTTACAAATTATCTTAACCATAAAAATAACTAATCAAAAACTTTGCCACGACATATATTTCCTAAATCTACAGGTTCATGTAGCTTATATAAAAGCAAGGCACTGAAAATGCCTAGAAGAATCCTTATGATTCCATAAACATAAAGGTTTGGTCCTAGCCTTAATATTAGCTGTCAGTAAAATTACACATGCAAATATCCGTAAGCCAGTGAGTTCAGCCCTATGCTATCTATTAGATCGCAAGGAGTAAGTATAAAGCACGCGTACCAAAATACGCAGCTAAAAACACTAAGTTTAGCCACGCCCCCACGGGATACAGCAGTGATAAAATTTAAGCAATAAACGAAAGTTTGACTTAGTTATACTGACATAATAGGGTTGGTAAATTTCGTGCCAGCCACCGCGGTCATACGAAAAACCCAAGTTAATATTCTATCGGCGTAAAGAGTGCTAAAAACATTTTACACAATAGAGTTAAGACTTGACTTCGCCGTAAAAAGCCTAAGTCAAAGTAAAAGTCAATCACGAAAGTAACTCTAATTTTTACAGCACTAAAGCTATAATCTAAACTGGGATTAGATACCCCACTATATTTAGCCGTAAACATAAATAGTTCATAACACTACTATTCGCCAGAGAACTACAAGCCACTGCTTAAAACTCAAAGGACTTGGCGGTGCTTTATATCCGTCTAGAGGAGCCTGTTCCATAACCGATGATCCCCGATTTACCTCACCACTTCTTGCTAATCCAGTCTATATACCGCCATCTTCAGCTAACCCTAAAAAGGAATCAAAGTAAGCAAAATGAGTAATCACTAAAGAAGTTAGGTCAAGGTGTAACCTATGAAGTGGAGCGAAATGGGCTACATTTTCTACAACTAGAACATTACGAAACCCTATGTGAAATCCATAGGATAAAGGAGGATTTAGTAGTAAATTAAAACTAGAGTGTTTAATTGAATAGAGCAATGAAGCACGCACACACCGCCCGTCACCCTCCTCAACATCCCAACAATTAAAAGTACATAACACCTAATTACAAAAGATTTAGAGGAGATAAGTCGTAACAAGGTAAGTGTACTGGAAAGTGCACTTGGATGAATCAAAATATAGCTTAAATAAAGCATCTGACTTACACTCAGAAGATTTCAACACATATGAATATTTTGAACTACAACTAGCCTAATAAACTTACAACCAACTACCATATTATTTCATAAATCAAACCATTTACTAAAAACTAGTATAGGTGATAGAAAATTAAATTATAGAGCTATAGATATAGTACCGCAAGGGAATGATGAAAGATAAACCTAAGTAATCAAAAGCAAAGATTAGACCTTTTACCTTTTGCATAATGAGCTAACTAGAAACACCCTGACAAAGAGAACTTTAGCCAGAAACCCCGAAATCAGACGAGCTACCCTAGAACAGCCTAATACAGGGCCAACTCATCTATGTAGCAAAATAGTGAGAAGATTCTAAGGTAGAGGTGAAAAGCCTAACGAGCCTGATGATAGCTGGTTGTCCAGAAAAGAATTTTAGTTCACCTTAAAACTTACTTACCCTACCTATCAAAACTACCGTAAGTTTTAAAGCTAACCTAAAGAGGTACAGCTCTTTAGATAGAGGATACAACCTGAAGTAAAGAGTAATTATCACACCACTCATAGTAGGCCTAAAAGCAGCCACCAATTAAGAAAGCGTTAAAGCTCAACACTACACTCACAACTTATCCAAATAATATCGTCCAACTCTTACTAATCAACTGGACCAATCTAATACCTATTAGATGAAATACTGTTAGTATAAGTAATAAGAAAAATTATTCTCCAAGCACAAGTTTATATCAGCACGAATGATTCACTGATAGTTAACAATATAGACACTCCACTCCAACTACTAGAATATTTGTCATAACCTTTTGTTAACCCAACACAGGAGTGCTTTATGGAAAGATTAACAAATGTAAAAGGAACTCGGCAAACACTAACCCCGCCTGTTTACCAAAAACATCACCTCTAGCATAACTAGTATTAGAGGCACCGCCTGCCCAGTGACGCAAGTTAAACGGCCGCGGTATCCTGACCGTGCAAAGGTAGCATAATAATTTGTTCCTTAATTAGGGACTTGTATGAATGGCATGACGAGGGTTTAACTGTCTCTTACATTCAATCAATGAAATTGACCTTCCCGTGAAGAGGCGGAAATAGCATAATAAGACGAGAAGACCCTATGGAGCTTAAATTGATATTCCAACTAAACTCATCAAAAATCTACTTGATCCAAAATAATAACCACTGGAATTAAAATTTTGGTTGGGGTGACCTCGGAGCATAAAAAAACCTCCGAAGGACAAACATTAAGACCAACAAGTCTAAATTATTAAAGTCCAAATATTGACCCAGAAACTAAATCTGATCAATGAACCAAGTTACCCTAGGGATAACAGCGCAATCCTGTTAGAGAGTCCATATCGACAACAGGGTTTACGACCTCGATGTTGGATCAGGACATCCCAATGGTGCAGCAGCTATTAAAGGTTCGTTTGTTCAACGATTAAAGTCCTACGTGATCTGAGTTCAGACCGGAGCAATCCAGGTCGGTTTCTATCTATTCTACTATTTCTCCCAGTACGAAAGGACAAGAGAAATAAGGCCAACTTTGCAAAAGCGCCTTAAAGCCAAATAAATGATATAATATCAATTTATTAAGTAAGTTTATATAAGCTCAACACCCTCCTCGATATAAGAGGCCGTTAAGATGGCAGAGCCAGGTAATTGCATAAGATTTAAAATCTTACAGCCAGAGGTTCAACTCCTCTTCTTAACATAATGTTTATAATTAATTTCCTGACACTCATTGTACCAATCCTCCTAGCCATAGCTTTCCTTACATTAGTAGAACGCAAAATCCTCGGTTACATACAACTACGCAAAGGACCAAACATCGTAGGACCATACGGAATTCTTCAACCATTTGCTGACGCACTCAAACTTTTCATTAAAGAGCCAACACGACCCGCAACATCCTCCATTTTACTATTCTCAATTGCCCCCACTCTTGCCCTTGCCCTTGCCCTCTCCCTATGAATTCCCATCACTTTACCACAACCACTTATTAACATAAACATAGCATTCCTATTTATCCTAGCAGTTTCCAGTATATCCGTATATTCAATCCTATGATCAGGTTGAGCATCAAATTCAAAATACTCATTATTCGGCTCATTACGAGCAATAGCACAAACTATTTCCTATGAAGTATGCTTAGCTATTATTCTTCTATCAATCATATTAATTAGCGGTTCCTTCTCAATAACATCCTTATCAACCGCCCAAGAACAAATATGAATAATTCTACCAGCATGACCACTAGCCATAATATGGTTTATTTCCACACTAGCAGAAACCAACCGAGCCCCATTCGACCTAACCGAAGGTGAATCAGAGCTAGTCTCAGGATTCAATGTAGAATACGCAGGAGGACCCTTCGCCCTATTCTTCATAGCCGAGTATATAAACATCATTCTCATAAATGCTCTTACTACCATCCTATTTTTAGGCCCTACATACAACCCCCTCACACCAGAACTATCTTCTTGCAATTTCGCTATTAAAACCTTAATCCTATCATCAATTTTCCTATGAATCCGAGCATCCTACCCTCGCTTCCGCTATGATCAACTTATACATCTATTATGAAAAAACTTCCTACCATTAACATTAGCCCTATGTATATGATACATCGCAATCCCAGTTTCCACAGCAAGCATTCCACCTATATTATAGAAATATGTCTGACAATAGAGTTACTTTGATAGAGTAAAGCATAGAGGTGAAAATCCCCTTATTTCTAGAACCTTAGGACTTGAACCTAACCTGAGAATTCAAACTTCTCCGTGCTACCAATTACACCAGATCCTAGTAAGGTAAGCTAATTAAGCTATCGGGCCCATACCCCGAAAACGTTGGTTTTAACCCTTCCCATACTAATTAATACCATCGCATTTATACTCATTCTACCCACCATAATTCTAGGAACCTTAATTACAATAACAAGCTCACACTGAATGCTAGTATGAATAGGCCTAGAAATCAACATACTCTCTTTTATCCCACTTATAACAACTAACAAAAACCCCCGATCAACTGAAGCAGCATCAAAATATTTCCTTACCCAAGCAACCGCATCCATAATTTTAATATTTGCTATCATAAACAACTTCCACTACTCAGGCCAATGAGACATTCATCAACCACCTAACACATTAACATCAATCACCTTATTAATTGCTTTAGCAATAAAACTAGGCCTAGCCCCATTCCACCTATGAGTACCAGAAGTTACTCAAGGTATCCCCCTATTATCCGGACTTGCTTTATTAACCTGACAAAAACTTGCCCCAATCTCAATCTTATATCAACTATCACCATACATAGAAAAAAACCTAGTAATATGCATAGCTACCCTATCAATCCTACTAGGAGGTTGAGGGGGCCTCAACCAAACCCAACTACGAAAAATTATAGCATATTCATCAATTGCCCACATAGGCTGAATAACAGCAGTCATAATATACAACCCATCAATCATACTACTCAACCTAATCATCTATATCTTTCTTACCACCACCCTTTTTATTTCATTTAACTCATTATCCATCACCACCACATCCTCAATTTCTTCCACATGAAATTCACACCCACTCATAACTCTAGCAACCCTTCTATGTTTAATATCACTAGGAGGTTTACCTCCATTAACCGGTTTTCTACCGAAATGACTAATCATTCAAGAAATAATTTTTAATAACATAATCATTGCAAGCCTAACCATAGCAATAATAGCTTTACTCAACCTATACTTCTACATACGATTAATCTACGCTACCTCACTCACCCTTTTTCCACTCCCCAACAATATCAAATTCAAATGACATCACCCAAATAAAAAATCCCCAACCATAATTCCAACTATACTAATAATTTCATCATTCTCGCTACCACTATCACCAATAATCATAACTATACTTTAGAAATTTAGGTTAACCCCAGACCAAGAGCCTTCAAAGCTCTAAGTAAGCCCACTAAGCTTAATTTCTGGCTATAAGGACTGCAGACCTACCATCTACATCTTATGAACGCAAATCATACACTTTACTTAAGCTAAATCCTTACTAGATCGATAGGATTCAAACCTACAAACTTTTAGTTAACAGCTAAACACCATAATCAACTGGCTTCAATCTACTTCTCCCGCCTAAAAAAAAAGGAGGCGGGAGAAGTCCCGGCAGGATTGAAGCTGCTCCTTTGAACTTGCAATTCAACATGCTATGCACCTCAGGACTTTTCTGGTAAAAAGAGGGTTTATCCTCTGTAGTTAGATTTACAGTCTAATGCCTTACTCAGCCATTCTACCTATGTTCGTAAACCGTTGACTATTCTCAACAAACCACAAAGATATCGGAACTCTTTATATAATTTTTGGCGCTTGAGCTGGAATAGTAGGCACAGGACTAAGCATCCTTATTCGAGCAGAACTCGGCCAGCCTGGCTCACTATTAGGAGACGATCAAATTTACAATGTGATTGTAACTGCCCATGCATTTGTAATAATTTTTTTTATAGTCATACCTATCATAATCGGCGGATTTGGAAACTGACTAGTTCCACTAATAATTGGTGCTCCCGATATAGCTTTCCCACGAATGAACAACATAAGCTTCTGACTCCTCCCACCCTCTTTTCTTCTCCTTCTCGCATCTTCTATAGTTGAATCTGGAGCAGGAACAGGATGAACTGTGTACCCCCCACTAGCTGGAAATCTAGCCCACGCTGGAGCTTCTGTTGACCTAACAATCTTCTCCCTACACCTAGCAGGAGTTTCATCAATTCTTGGAGCAATCAACTTTATTACAACCATTATTAATATAAAACCCCCTGCAATATCTCAATACCAAACACCTCTATTTGTATGATCAGTTCTCATCACAGCCGTCCTCCTCCTTCTATCCTTACCAGTACTAGCTGCAGGAATCACAATGCTCTTAACAGATCGAAACCTAAATACAACTTTCTTTGATCCAGCAGGAGGAGGAGATCCAGTACTTTACCAACATCTATTTTGATTCTTTGGCCATCCAGAAGTTTACATCCTAATTCTCCCTGGATTTGGAATAATCTCACACATCGTAACATATTACTCTGGAAAAAAAGAACCCTTTGGATATATAGGCATAGTTTGAGCCATAATATCTATCGGATTTCTTGGATTCATTGTATGAGCCCACCATATATTTACAGTCGGAATAGACGTGGACACCCGAGCCTATTTCACATCTGCCACCATAATTATTGCTATCCCAACAGGAGTAAAAGTATTCAGTTGACTGGCCACTCTACATGGAGGAAACATCAAATGATCACCAGCCATACTATGAGCACTAGGGTTTATTTTCTTATTTACTGTAGGTGGATTAACTGGAATTGTTTTATCAAACTCATCCCTAGATATTGTACTCCACGATACATACTATGTAGTAGCCCATTTCCACTATGTCCTTTCCATAGGAGCAGTCTTCGCCATTATAGGAGGCTTCGTTCACTGATTCCCTCTATTCACCGGCTACACACTAAGTGATATATGAGCCAAAACACATTTCACTATTATATTCATTGGTGTAAATATAACTTTCTTCCCACAACATTTTTTAGGACTAGCAGGAATACCACGACGTTATTCCGATTACCCAGATGCCTACACAACATGAAACACAATCTCATCTATAGGCTCATTCATCTCACTAACAGCCGTCATCGTAATAATTTTCATAATCTGAGAAGCATTTGCATCAAAACGAGAAGTATCTTCAGTAGAAATAACATCAACAAACCTAGAATGAATTTACGGATGTCCTCCCCCATTCCATACATTCGAAGAACCAGCCTACGTAAAACCAGCCCACTAAGAAAGGAAGGATTCGAACCCCCCAAAACTGATTTCAAGTCAGCCCCATATCCAATATGTCTTTCTCAAATAAGATATTAGTAAAGTCAATTACATAACTTTGTCAAAGTTAAATCATAAGCTAAACACTTATATATCTTTATGGCTTACCCGCTTCAAATAGGACTGCAAGACGCCTCATCCCCTATTATAGAAGAACTAACTAGTTTCCATGACCACACCCTTATAATCGTTTTCCTAATCAGCACATTAGTATTATACATCATTTCACTTATGCTAACAACCAAACTCACACACACTACTACTATAGACGCCCAAGAAGTAGAAACTATCTGAACTATCCTCCCAGCTATAATCCTAATTATAATTGCTCTCCCTTCCCTACGCATCCTCTATATAATAGATGAAATCAACGACCCAGCACTAACAGTAAAAACTATAGGACATCAATGATATTGAAGCTATGAATACACCGACTTCAACGATCTCATATTCGACTCCTACATAATTGCTACATCAGACTTAAAACCTGGCGAACTACGTCTGCTAGAAGTGGATAATCGAGTTGTTCTTCCTATAGAACTACCTATTCGAATATTAATCTCTTCAGAAGACGTACTACACTCATGAGCAGTACCTTCATTAGGAGTTAAAACTGACGCAATCCCAGGACGACTTAACCAAGCAACCCTATCATCCTCACGACCAGGACTATTCTATGGACAATGCTCTGAAATCTGCGGCTCTAATCACAGCTTCATACCCATTGTCCTTGAAATAGTACCACTCAAATATTTCGAATCATGATCAGCAACCATGCTATAGACTCCATTATGAAGCTATGTAAGCGTTAACCTTTTAAGTTAAAGACAGGATATGAATTGTCCCATAATGATATGCCACAACTAGATACATCCCCATGATTTACTACTATTATAGGAACTTTACTAACCCTATTTATCATCTTTCAATTAAAATTCAAAAACTTCAATTTCCACCCACAACCACAAACCAAAGACTTCCTACACACTAAAACACCCAACCCTTGAGACCTAAAATGAACGAAAATCTATTCACCCCTTTCACTACCCCTACCCTCCTAGGTCTACCCCTAGTTATCGCAATCATCATATTCCCATCCATCCTATTTCCACAACCCAAACGTCTAATCAATAACCGCCTGACAACCTTCCAATCTTGACTTATAAACGCGATCATTAAGCAAATAATAAGTATGCACAGTCTAAAAGGACGCGCTTGAACACTTCTTCTAACCTCTCTCATTATCTTTATTGGGTCCACTAACCTGCTTGGTCTTCTACCTCATTCATTTACACCTACCACACAACTCTCTATAAACTTAGGACTAGCCATTCCACTGTGAGCAGGAACAGTAATACTAGGATTCCGACATAAAACCAAAGCATCACTAGCCCATTTTTTACCACAAGGAACTCCACTACCCTTAATCCCAATACTCATTATTATCGAAACTATTAGCTTATTCATCCAACCCGTAGCCCTTGCCGTACGACTAACAGCTAATATCACAGCAGGCCATCTTTTAATTCACCTAATCGGAGGAGCCGCACTAGCAATTTACTCCATCAGTCCAATTGGATCATTTGCAGCATTCACTATTCTCACCCTATTAACAATCTTAGAATTTGCAGTAGCCCTAATTCAAGCTTATGTCTTCACCTTACTAGTAAGCCTATACCTTCATGACAACACCTAATGACCCATCAAACACACGCTTATCACATAGTTAACCCAAGCCCTTGACCATTAACAGGAGCTATATCAGCCCTCCTCCTAACATCAGGAATAGTAATATGATTCCACTACCAATCTATCACACTGCTTCTCATAGGACTCACATCAAACATCCTTACCATGTACCAATGATGACGAGATGTAATTCGCGAAGGAACATTTCAAGGCCACCACACTCCAGTAGTCCAAAAAGGCCTTCGTTACGGCATAATCCTATTTATCATCTCAGAAGTATTTTTCTTCGCAGGATTCTTTTGAGCATTTTATCACTCCAGCCTAGCACCCACTCCCGAGTTAGGAGGATGCTGACCTCCAACAGGAATTATCCCACTTAACCCCCTAGACGTACCCCTACTAAATACTTCTGTTCTCCTTGCCTCAGGTGTATCAATCACATGAGCCCATCATAGCCTAATAGAAGGAAATCGTATCCCAATAATTCAAGCCCTTTTCATCACTATTATCCTAGGAGTTTATTTCACAATCTTACAAGCCTCCGAATATATAGAAACCTCATTCACCATTTCAGACAGTGTTTATGGCTCAACATTCTTCATAGCAACAGGCTTCCATGGACTACACGTAATAATCGGTACAACATTCCTTATCGTATGCCTTATTCGTCAAATTCAATTCCATTTCACATCCACCCATCACTTTGGCTTCGAAGCAGCAGCATGATACTGACATTTCGTAGACGTCGTATGACTATTCCTATACGTATCCATTTATTGATGAGGATCATAACTTTTCTAGTATAATTTAGTACTCGTGACTTCCAATCACCTAGTTCTGGTCTTATTCCAGAGAAAAGTAATAAATACACTTATCGCATTAACAACTAACTTTGCCCTAGCTTCTCTATTGATCTTAATCGCCTTTTGAATTCCCCAAATAAATATCTATTCTGAAAAAACAAGCCCATACGAATGTGGATTTGACCCAATAGGCTCTGCCCATTTACCTTTCTCTATAAAATTCTTCCTAGTAGCCATCACATTTCTCCTATTCGACTTGGAAATTGCCCTCCTCATCCCACTTCCATGAGCCTTTCAACTAAATTTTGTTAACTCAACTATCATCCTTTCACTTCTTCTCCTAACCGTCCTAGCCCTAGGCCTAGCCTACGAGTGAACTAACAAAGGCCTCGAATGAAATGAATAGTAGTTAGTTTAAATAAAACAATTGATTTCGGCTCATTAAACTATGATTCAACTCATAACTACTATCAATGTCACTAGTCATATTCAACCTCTATATCACATTCTCAATTTCCTTATTAGGTACCATAATCTTTCGCTCCCACATAATATCATCTCTTCTATGCCTAGAAGGAATAATATTATCACTTTTCCTCATACTTTCTATCCTAATCACTTTTACCCACTCAACTTTCTCATTTACACTACCAATTATTCTACTTGTACTAGCAGCATGCGAAGCAGCTGTCGGACTAGCCCTACTAGTAAAAGTCTCAAACACATATGGCTCAGACTACGTACAAAACCTAAACCTTCTACAATGCTAAAAATCATTATCCCCATAATCATAATAATCCCAATAACCTGACTATCAAATAGCAAGTACATCTGAATCAATTCTTCCATCTATAGTTTTATTATCAGCCTCCTAACCATCACAACCTTAGTCACCCCTTACGACTCTATATACTTCTCAACACTATTCTTCACTGATTCTTTATCCACACCACTCTTAGTATTAACATCATGACTTACTCCACTGATGATCATTGCTAGTCAAAAACATATATCTAAAGAACCAACTACCTGAAAAAAAACTTATATCTCTCTCATCATCATTCTCCAAACCACTCTCATCCTTACATTCTCATCCACTGAACTAATTATATTTTATATTCTATTTGAAGCCACACTTATTCCAACTTTAATCATCATCACCCGATGAGGAAACCAAACTGAACGACTAAACGCAGGCTCATATTTTCTATTTTATACACTCCTAGGATCACTACCCCTACTAATCGCACTAATCTACACCTATAAATCTATAGGAACTTTAAATATAATCACCCTCATATATAAATCCGACCCACTACACAACTCATGAGCTAATAATCTAATATGACTGGCATATATGATAGCATTCATAGTAAAAATACCACTATACGGTCTACATCTCTGACTCCCAAAAGCACATGTAGAGGCCCCAATCGCAGGATCAATAGTCCTAGCAGCGATCTTACTAAAACTTGGCAGCTATGGAATAATACGTATCTCAATTTTCATCGAACCCCTAAATAAATCCCTCATGTATCCATTCATCCTCCTATCATTATGAGGAATAATCATAACTAGTTCAATCTGCCTACGACAAACTGACCTAAAATCCTTAATCGCATACTCATCAGTAAGCCACATAGCCCTAGTAATTATCGCTATCCTTATTCAAACCCCATGAAGCTATATAGGAGCCACAACCATAATAATTGCCCATGGCCTCACTTCTTCAGCACTCTTCTGCCTAGCTAATACTAACTACGAACGAATTCACAGCCGAACTATACTACTAGCACGAGGCCTACAAACCGTGCTACCGCTCATAGCTCTCTGATGACTTCTTATATCTCTAACTAATCTAGCCCTCCCACCATCCATCAATCTAATCGGCGAACTAATAATCATTATTTCATCATTTTCATGGTCAAACCCAACAATCTTACTAATAGGTATTAACATACTCATCACAGCATCATACTCATTATATATACTAACCACTACTCAACGAGGCAAAGTATCCACCCACATACTTAACATCAAACCATCCTTCACACGAGAACACACCCTAATTTCCCTACACCTCATCCCAATCCTTCTACTGACTGCCAAACCAAGCCTAATTATAGGCCCCACCTTTTGTAATTATAGTTTATCAAAAACATTAGACTGTGAATCTAAAAACAAAGAGTTATATCTTTTAATTACCAAAAAAGAACAAACAGAGAACTGCTAATTCTTCTGATCCATATATAAAAATATGGCTTTTTTAAAATACTTTATTAGGATAACAGTAATCCATTGGTCTTAGGAACCAAAAATTTGGTGCAACTCCAAACTAAAGTAATAAACTTATGCTCTCTTTCCATTATAGCCATATTCACAATCTTAATTTTCCCCCTTCTCTACTCAACATTATCACCACCAAAATCTAACTTCCCAATAAAAGTCACCTCATCAATCAAATACGCATTCTTAATTAGTATAATTCCACTATTAATCTTTATTAACTCTAACGAAGAAATATATATTTCAAACTGACACTGAATTACAATTCAATCAATAGAACTCTATGCCAGCTTTAAACTAGACTTTTTATCCATCATATTTATCCCAATCGCACTATATGTAACATGATCTATCATAGAATTCTCTACATGATACATACACAATGACCCTAACATTAACCGATTCATACAGTACCTCCTTATATTCCTTATCACTATACTCATCCTAGTATCAGCCAACAATATATTCCAATTATTCATCGGTTGAGAAGGCGTAGGAATTATATCTTTCCTCCTAATCGGATGATGATATGGACGAACAGACGCTAACACTGCCGCCTTACAAGCTATTATCTATAATCGAATCGGAGACATCGGATTTGTCCTAGCAATAGCCTGACTATTCTCTAACCACAACTCATGAGACTTTCAACAAATCTTCTCAATAAACACTAACTCGAACATCCCAATCCTAGGACTTATCCTAGCAGCCACAGGAAAATCCGCCCAATTTAGCTTACACCCATGACTTCCCTCAGCTATAGAAGGCCCTACACCCGTATCAGCCTTACTTCACTCCAGCACAATAGTTGTTGCAGGAATTTTCCTCCTAATTCGTTTCCACCCAATTATTCAAAACAACCAAACTATACTTACCCTTATTCTATGTATTGGCGCTCTTACAACCCTGTTCACAGCAATCTGTGCCCTTACACAGAATGACATCAAAAAAATCATTGCATTTTCAACTTCAAGTCAACTAGGCCTAATAATGGTCACCCTAGGCATTAACCAACCATACCTATCGTTCCTCCACATCTGCACCCACGCCTTCTTCAAAGCCATACTATTTATATGCTCTGGCTCTATCATTCATAGCCTAAATGATGAACAAGACATTCGAAAAATAGGGGGCTTATCCAAATCCTTACCATTTACAACTTCAGCACTTATTACTGGCAGCCTAGCACTCACAGGCATACCTTTCCTCACTGGATTCTATTCTAAAGACTTAATCATCGAATCTATAAACACGTCGTATACAAACGCCTGAGCCCTAATCATCACTCTTATTGCAACCTCACTAACTGCAGCATACAGCACACGAATTATCTTTTTCGTTCTTACAAATTACCCACGATTTCAACCTATCACAACCATTAATGAAAATCACCCAAACTTAATTAACCCCATCATCCGACTTCTTTTCGGAAGCATCTTTGCAGGATTCATTATCTCTAGCTACATTAACCCAATTAATACTCAAACCATAACTATACCAACCATCATCAAAATCACAGCCCTAATCATTACACTTACAGGCTTTGTCATCGCAATAGAACTCAACTCTATAACACTATACCTTAAACTTTACCCAAACACTTACCATCATAACTTCTCAAACCTGCTAGGTTATTTCCCACTCATTGTACACCGTTTAATTCCATTCTCTAATTTATCTTTCAACCAAAAAATAGCTACATCAACACTAGATTACATTTGAGCCGAAAAATCCATACCCAAACTTATCAGCTCACTACAACAAACAGCATCATCTTCCTCATCCAACCAAATAGGACTAATCACAGCCTATTTCTTATCATTCCTTATCTCCATTAGTATCCTCACAGCAATAACCATCTAAATCCCTCGCGTCACTTCAACAATGATAAAAACACCAACAAACAAGGACCACCCAGCCACAACCATCAATCAATTTCCATAACTATATATTGCTCCAACACCCACCGAATCTTCCCGAACTAAAGCCATCTCATCATTATCATGTACGGCCCAATTCTCCACATCATAAACATTATCTAGCATATCCACTCCATCGTCCCCAAGTACATACACCACGAACATTGCTTCCATAATTACCCCTAGCAAAAGTAATATTCATATCCAAATATTTGAACTTCAAGCCTCAGGATATTCTTCAGTAGCCATTGCAGTAGTATAGCCAAACACCACTAACATCCCCCCTAAATAAATCAAAAATACTATTAACCCCATATAAGAACTTCCATAAAACATTATCAATCCACACCCTACTCCACCACTAACAATTAACCCCAGCCCAGCATAAATAGGTGAAGGCTTTGCAGCTACACCAACAAACCCAACCACCATAATTGTCAACAAGATATATAATAAATATGTCATAATTACTACATGGACTTAAAACCAAGACCAATGACATGAAAAATCATCGTTGTTTATTCAACTATAGTAACCTATAATGACAATCATACGAAAAACCCACCCACTAATAAAAATAGTTAATCACGCATTCATCGACCTGCCTGCTCCATCAAACATCTCCGGATGATGAAACTTCGGATCACTACTAGGACTATGCCTAGTCATCCAAATCGCCTCAGGATTATTCCTAGCAATACACTATACACCAGATACCATAACAGCATTTTCATCTGTTACCCACATTTGTCGAGACGTAAACTACGGATGACTCATCCGATATATGCATGCCAATGGAGCATCACTTTTCTTTATCTGCCTGTACTTACATATCGGCCGAGGAATTTACTATGGTTCATACTCCTATATAGAAACCTGGAACATCGGCATTATTCTTCTTTTCCTTACAATAGCCACGGCCTTTATAGGTTACGTTTTACCATGAGGCCAAATATCCTTTTGAGGAGCAACCGTTATCACAAATCTTTTATCTGCCATCCCATACATTGGGACAGATCTAGTAGAATGAATTTGAGGAGGATTCTCCGTTGACAAAGCCACGCTTAACCGATTTTTCGCATTCCACTTTATCCTACCATTTATCATTGCTGCTATAGCTATAGTCCACCTTCTATTCCTTCACGAAACTGGATCTAACAACCCACTAGGAATCCCATCAGATTGTGACAAAATCCCATTCCACCCCTACTACACAACCAAAGATTTCCTAGGGATCGTCCTCCTTCTAGCATTCTTCTTCACCCTAGTCCTGTTTTTTCCCGACCTATTAGGAGACCCAGACAATTATTCGCCCGCAAATCCCTTAAATACTCCACCCCACATCAAACCTGAATGATACTTTCTTTTTGCATACGCTATCCTACGATCAATCCCCAATAAACTAGGAGGTGTCATTGCACTCGTACTATCCATCCTAGTCCTAGCCCTTCTACCACACATCCAAACAGCCAAACAACGTAGTCTAATATTCCGACCCATTAGCCAATTCTTATTCTGACTTTTAGTCTCCGACGTCTTTGTCCTGACATGAATTGGAGGCCAACCAGTCGAACCTCCCTTTATCATTATTGGACAAATCGCATCCCTCCTATATTTCACTATTATCCTAGCCTTTATACCCATCGCAGGACTTATTGAAAACAAAATATTAAAATGAAGAAGCTTTGATAGTATAAAAATTATTCAGGTCTTGTAAACCTGAGATGAGAATTTCCTTCTCTCAAAGCATCAAGGAAAAGATTTATCATCCTACCTCCAACTCCCAAAGCTGGAATTCTTCTTAAACTACTCCTTG